CGAGAAAGATTACTTTTTTTAGGCCAAGACGTTGATAGCGAGATCTCGAATCAACTTATTGCTCTTATGGTATATCTCAGTATAGAGGATGATACCAAAGATCTGTATTTGTTTATAAACTCTCCTGGCGGATGGGTACTACCCGGAATAGCTATTTATGATACCATGCAATTTGTGGGACCAGATGTACATACAGTATGCATGGGATTGGCCGCTTCAATGGGATCCTTTATCCTGGTCGGAGGAGAAATTACCAAACGTTTAGCATTCCCTCACGCTTGGCGCCAATGAGTTTTTTATTTGAGAGAAAAAATAAGACTATGCCTTCGCCACATGAAATAGGAATATTAAGTAATAATAGCATGGCACTTCGAATTCGATATGAGAAAATTCTTTTATTGTTTTTTCAAAACATTAGATTATGTATCGAAAGAGTAGTATGAGAGAAAAGGTATTTCCGATTTTTCTTATCTATCGGGAGTCCATTTCAGCGTCACAAACTTTTTTTGTTTTCACACCGGAAGGCTCTTAACAATATTTATGTTATCAAAAGTACGAAAATAAAAAAAAAAAAGAAAATAAAGATTATTTTTTTTCCTTATTTTAGGATCAAAAAGAAACTTTGGGATTGCTGAATCACAGACGAAATAAATATATAAAGCAACGGAACCATCATAGTATTTTTTAACTCCTCCGAAAGAAAGGGTGGTAATTGGAGCATTTACCGATCTGGGTCTGATAGATCCTATATTTTCTCTTTCTTCGATGGAAGGTAAAAGTCAATTCCATTATAGAGCCGTATGCAATGCGCAAAAGATGCCTGTACGGTTGTTCAATTCTATCTTTTTTTTTCTTGTTATTCTTTATCTCTTCACCTCATCATGCGAGATAGAGGAACCATTTATTATGTTATATCATCAGGGTAATGATCCATCAACCTGCTGCTGCTTTTTATGAAGCACAAGCGGGAGAATTTGTCCTGGAAGCGGAAGAACTACTGAAACTGCGCGAAATCCTCACAAGGGTTTATGTACAAAGAACGGGCAAACCCGTATGGGTTGTATTCGAAGACATGGAAAGGGATGTTTTTATGTCAGCAACAGAAGCCCAAGCTCATGGAATTGTTGATCTTGTAGCGGTTGAATGAAAATAGCAGGGATTTCACGCAAATCCGTGATTTGATTGAGATTTTATTTATACCGGGTTTAATATTCTAGTAATTTAATATTCTAGTAAATAGAAGTATAATTCATAATTATCCGGTTAGGATCGATCTAAACCAACCCATTATGTATACGATTCAGCATGCCAACTATTAAACAACTTATTAGAAACACAAGACAGCCAATCAGAAATGTCACGAAATCTCCCGCTCTTCGGGGATGTCCTCAGCGCCGAGGAACATGTACTAGGGTGTATGTGTGACTCGTTCAGATCATGGGCTGGGACAAAAGAAAGAAAACAATTTTTCCAGTATCAATGATCAGTACCAGTGAATAGGATAGAATGTGAATAGGATAGAATGGAAGAACTCCATACACTATCTAAAACTAAAAATAAAAAGATCTATTCTATCCCTCTATTGTGTATGAAATTTATGGTTTCCATTGGTGCAAATCCAATCACAGATGAAAAGCAATTCCCCATTGGTAGCAAATCGTTATCCATTAAGCGGGGGAAATCCTATTTAAGAAGTAGAAAGATTATGTTCCCACTCTTGCAAGAACGGACTAACAGGGTCAGCTACCTAGCTAACCTTCATAATTAAATACCGTTACTGTATAGGTAGATGTCATTGTGAAAGACCTATTACTGGATAATTCATGGGTAGAGCCAAAGGGTGTGAACTGTACAAGTTACCAATAATATTGATTAAATGAAGGAAGGGGCTCCGGTGTATAGAGAGGACCTCACCGTTTAAGAAGTAACCATAGAAACGATGGAACCACTATTTCTTTATCTATTTATATTTACTACTTTATTTTAGTTACTATGTTTTTGATACCTCGTATCAATAAATTTCTTATTTCAAGGTGAAATGCCTAGAAAAAAGAAAAAAAAAAATTGTGGTCGGGAAGGTTATAGTAGCAAAAGCCATTGGAATTTTTATTTTATACATTGGAAGAATCCGTTTTGTTATTAATAGACCAGAAAAGGGGAAAAGAATAACTGAAAGAAAGGAAATCAATTAGTTATTCATCAAAGTTTCATTTATTCAATGACCAGAATTAGACGAGGATATATAGCTCGGAGACGTAGAACAAAAATTCGTTTATTTGCATCAAGCTTTCGGGGGGCTCATTCGAGACTTACTCGAACTATTACTCAACAGAAAATAAGAGCTTTGGTTTCGGCTCATCGGGATAGAGATAGGCAAAAGAGAGATTTTCGTCGTTTGTGGATCACTCGGATAAATGCAGTAATTCGCGAGGATAGGGTATCCTATAGTTATAGTAGATTAATACACGATCTGTACAAGAGGCAATTGCTTCTTAATCGT